TCGAGCCCCGTCAGTCCCGACAGATCTAATAAGTACATCAATGAATCTCTCCGCTTTCTGTGAAAGGGGAGCAGAGTTTTATTCGCAAGGGGGTTCTTTCCTTTGGCATTTCGCACACAAATAGGGAAATTTTCATTGAAAACCAGACCAGTAAAAAACATAGTTTAGCGCGTAACTTGTTTCTTTTTCCACTTCGCCTCTCTTATTGGGTATTTGTGACTAATGGAAACGTAAGGGCAGTAAGACGATACTTTATCCTCCGATTGTATAAGGAGGACCTAAAATAGAGTATAGATAAAGAAAGAACAGAAAGGATCAATCAAAAATTTTTGGATTCGGTATGGATAAAAGATCTTTCTATGTTATACTATTCAATTCTCGACGACGAATTGCTTTGAGAGCTCCGATACCATTATTCATGATATTGATGCGATTTCAAAATTATCAGGAGGTAATGAATTGACAGGCGAAAGGTTTTTATCTCTATGGGATTAAATCCCGAGTTATTTTAAAGTAAAAAACGATGAGATTATGGAAGTAAATATTCTTGCATTTGTTGCTACTGCACTGTTCATTCTAGTTCCTACCGCCTTTCTACTAATCATTTACGTAAAAACGATCAGTCAAAGCCAAAATAATTAATGAATGCTTAAAGAAATGAAACGAAAAGGATTTTAATTTCTCGTCTTAAACGAAACAATCAGACTAGAATTGGCAGTGATCCGATAGTATGGTAAGAAAGAAATAGATGAACCTTTCTTTCTTACCATACTATCTATTAGTATTATTGTAGTGTATAAAGTTAGATAGCGTATAAAGAAAGTTGTACTTTCTACTAAAAATAAAGAGAGAGGCTAAATATAGATTAATCTAAAATATCATTTTCATAATATGTGGATATGAATTCCATGCATTCCATATAATATATATGAATGCATATAGAATCCAATTCTATTTCTTTTCTATTTCTTTGATACAGCTATTTGATTTATTTTGAGCAATCTGAAAGAATCATCTGACTCTCATACTTATAGTTCGAATTTTTCTATTTATAATTATATAATTGACATTTCGCGATCTATTCAACGAATGATCGCCGGAAAAACAACATGGGCCTATATTAAAAATTCATAAACTCAAGTAATCATTATCAAGTAGTCATTTAGCATTCCGAAGAAATAATTGATTGAGCCATTGACAGGAGTTCTATGGGCACTTCTTCGGATTTTGAAGAGTAAACCTCACAGATTTTTGACGCTCTTTCCATGATATGCGTCGATAAAATAGAAATTCCGAAACTCAAATGAAAATAATCAAAAAGGGAAAGTCCGAACTAAAGAATAAAGATGTGACTCCCCTAAGACAAAATCCCTATTATGCATACATAATATCCCGTTAGACAACCTATCTTCTTTCTCATAGAAATTGTGTATACACTTAAAAAAACAACTTCTTTTTTTATTTTGAGCAGGAAAGATGAAAAGGGAAGGTCGGATCTTCCCCAACAGTTATCTCTAATTCTGGTAAGAGACCATTTGTTGAAATAGAAAAGTGAGGAAGAATTTAGTTGGAATGAATTTTTTCTCATCGGCACCCCTTTCCCTTCGAAATACAAACATGGTAATCAGTGAAATATCTCTTTGATTGAAAACTCTAATATATTATTGCACTAGAATCCGATAAAACAATTGATAGGGTTTGATGCCTCAACTAGTTGTACCGTTAGTTTAGAGCCCACTTCTTCCCCATACTACGAGTGAAAGGGAAAATGTAAAAACTACCATTAAAGCAGCCCAAGCGAGACTTACTATATCCATGTGAATTATGTCCCCGATCTCGATGAAGGAATTATTCCATTATTGTTCACTAATAATAGTGGAATCAATGGCGCAGAGTCAAAACGGGATTTGGACGGAACACTATTGATCAACCAATTCAACAAATCCACTTCTCAAAAATTCCTATATGTATGATTTCTAATCTGGCAAGACTAAATAAAAGTCAAATATGCATGCATGAAATTGGATTTCCTATTCCGTTATCCAGTGAAATTCAAAACCCCCCAGTCAGCAGACACTACATTAGTAGTAGAAAGATTAGCAGTAGATTAGAATCTTTGCTTGAATCCGAGATTCAAAGGTGGATAATTTTTTATATTTTCGAAAACAGATGCGTAGAAGTAAATAAGTATCAACAGTCCATTTCTTCTACTTGTGTTGGGGCAACATTTTGAGAGTTAGATGTTAGATCGGCAGAACAGGATCAGAGATTTTGTGTCTTTTGTTGATCAGGCGACACCCGGATTTGAACTGGGGAAAAAGGATTTGCAGTCCCCCGCCTTACCACTCGGCCATGCCGCCAAATTGATACAAAAGAGATGCAAAATTTCCCCTTCGGGTTGGAATACGTAATTCCCCCTTTTATTGTACTTGTGTACTTGTAGCTTTAACCCTGTTTTTCGTAATCCTTTTCCTAAAAGAAACCCTCCCCCTCTTTCTTTTTCTTTTTGGTTGGATTTGCTCCAACCCTTCCATAGTATCTCCAAACACATAATGTCTAAAAACTTCCCCTACCTTTCTATTAATTTCTAGTAATATAAAAAAAAGAAAAGAGAGGATTGTTGGTCCTCAAATCCAAAATATATGACAAATAGGAACCCTTAACTACTGACTACGAAGTCTTTTGGGATTTGAATCTCCTATTTTGTTTCCCTAATGACATAACCAACAAATTGATACATAACACATCCGTATTGATTTTTTTCAATCAAAAATCCTTCTCAGTTTCAATTATAACAACAATTATGAGTCTATGTAAACCCCGGAACATAAACTATTACACAAATATATCTAATCTAAGTTGAGTATCTTATTTATATCTGTTCCCTATTCCCTATAAGGAATTATCATAGGAAATTCTCATCAAATTTGCATGCTTCAGTTTTTTTATAGAATAGAAACTTTGTTTTGATAGAACACGGCAATTAAAGGAGAAGAAAGACGGATATATAGATATCTGCACACACGTGTTTAATCAACCCAGCCCTTCTTAGATACTTTATTAATTGCAATTCAAAATGGATCGTAGCAATGAGTTTTGTTTTGATATTCTAGACAAAATCTCATAATATAGTAAGTAAGCCTAAGTGGCAGAATTCTCTTTCTAGGAATCTTTTAGTTTTTCCCCTCCATTTGTTGTATCTGTTGCAAAATCAAATTTGAAACAAAAAATTCTCTTTCTTCCGGCGTTCATACGTATTTTATACATTCCATTCCAGATAGGTAGTTGAGTACAATTTCATGCGATTCAGTAAACGGAATATAAATTTCACCCTTGCTAGATCATCTATATGATTCGATTAAGAATGATCCAACAATGGGATTTTTAGATAAATAGGAAATTCAAAATGCTGCAGGATGAAAATGAGGGACTGTCTACAATACCCGGATTTAATCAGATACAGTTTGAAGGATTTTGTAGGTTCATTGATCAGGGCTTGGTGGACGAACTTTCTAAGTTTCCAAAAATAGAAGATACGGATCAAGAAATTGAATTTCAATTATTTATGGAAAGATATAAATTTGTAGAACCATTAATAAAAGAAAGAGATGCTGTATATGAATCACTCACATATTCTTCTGCATTATATGTATCCGCAGGACTCATTTGGAAAACCCGAAAAGATATGGAAGAACAAACAATTTGGATTGGAAACATTCCTCTAATGAATTCTCTGGGAACATTTATAGTAAATGGAATCTATAGAATTGTGATCAATCAAATATTGCAAAGCCCTGGTATTTATTACCGGTCAGAATTGGATCATAATGGGGTTTCCGCATATACCGGCACAATCATATCAGATTGGGGAGGAAGATTAGAATTAGAAATTGATAGAAAAGCAAGGATATGGGCTCGCGTGAGTAGGAAACAAAAAATATCTATACTAGTTCTATTATCGGCTATGGGTTTGAATCTACGCGAAATTCTCGAGAATGTTTGCTATCCTGAAATCTTTTTGTCTTTTCTGAATGATAAGGAGAAAGAAAAAATTGGGTCAAAAGAAAATGCCATTTTGGAGTTTTACCAACAATTTGCTTGTGTGGGCGGGGATCCAGTATTTTCTGAATCCTTATGTAAGGAATTACAAAAGAAATTCTTTCAACAAAGATGTGAATTAGGAAGGATTGGGCGACGAAATATGAATCGGAGACTGCACCTTGATATACCCCCGAACAATACATTTTTATTACCACGAGATATATTGGCAGCCACGGATCATTTGATTGGAATGAAATTTGGAGTAGGTACACTTGACGATATGAATCATTTGAAAAATAAACGTATTCGGTCTGTAGCAGATCTTTTACAAGATCAATTCGGATTGGCTCTGGCTCGGTTAGAAAATGCGATTCGTGCAACTATATCTAAAGCACTTATACGTAAATTGATACCGACTCCTCAATATTTGGTACCTTCAATTTCGTTAATAACTACTTATGAATCTTTTTTCGGTTTACATCCATTATCTCAAGTTTTGGATCGAACTAATCCACTAACACAAATAGTTCATAGGAGAAAGTTGAGTTATTTAGGCCCTGGAGGATTGACAGCGCGAACTGTTAGTTTTCGAATACGAGATATCCATCCTAGCCACTATGGACGTATTTGCCCAATTGACACATCTGAAGGAATAAATGTTGGACTTATTGGATCCTTAGCAATTCATGCGAGGATTAGTCGTTGGGGGTCTCTCGAAAGCCCATTTTTTGAAATTTCTGAGAGACAAAAGGGGATACGGATGCTTTATTTATCACCAGGTCGAGATGAATACTATATGGTAGCGTCGGGAAATTCTTTGGCCTTGAATCGGAGTATTCAGGAGGAACAGGTTGTTCCAGCTCGATATCGTCAAGAATTCCTGACTGTTGCATGGGAACAAGTTCATCTCCGAAGTATTTTTTCCTTCCAATATTTTTCTATTGGAGCTTCCCTCATTCCTTTTATTGAGCATAATGACGCGAACCGGGCTTTAATGAGTTCTAATATGCAACGTCAAGCAGTTCCTCTTTCTCGGTCCGAGAAGTGCATTGTTGGAACTGGGTTGGAACGCCAAACAGCTCTAGATTCAGGGGTTCTTGCTATAGCCGACCATGAGGGAAAGATCATTTATACCGATACGGACAAAATCCTTTTATCAAGTAATGGAGATACTCTAAGCATTCCATTAGTTATGTATCAGGGTTCCAACAAAAATACTTGTATGCATCAAAAATCCCAGGTTCAGCGGGATAAATGCATTAAAAAAGGACAAATTTTAGCATACGGCACCGCTACAGTTGGCGGCGAACTCGCTTTGGGGAAAAATATATTAGTAGCTTATATGCCATGGGAAGGTTACAATTTTGAAGATGCAGTACTCATTAGCGAGCGCTTGCTATATGAAGATATTTATACCTCCTTTTACATACGGAAATATGAAAAAAAGATTCATGTGAAAAGCCAAGGCCAAGTCTATGAAAAGGTCACTAATGAAATACCGCAGTTACAAGCCCATTTACTCCGCAATTTAGACAAACGGGGGGTTGTAATGCTAGGATCTTGGGTAGAGACGGGCGATATTTTAATAGGTAAATTAACGTACCAAGTCGACAATGAATTGTCGTCTACCCCCGAAGATGAATTGTTACGAGCCATACTTGGCCTGCAGGTTTCTACTGCAAAATCAACTTGTGAATACCTACCTATAGGTGGTAGGGGTCGGGTTATTGATGTGAGATGGATCCAGCGAAGTGTGGGTTCTGATGAAATAATTCGTATATATATTTTACAGAAACGTCAAATAAAAGTAGGCGATAAAGTAGCTGGAAGACATGGAAATAAGGGTATCATTTCCAAAATTTTACCTAGACAAGATATGCCTTATTTGCAAGATGGAAGGTCTGTTGATATGGTCTTCAACCCATTAGGAGTCCCTTCACGAATGAATGTAGGACAGATATTTGAATGTTCACTCGGGTTAGCGGGGGATCTGCTAGACAGACATTATCGAATAGCACCTTTTGATGAGAGATATGAACAAGAAGCTTCAAGAAAACTTGTGTTTTCTGAATTATATGAAGCCAGTAAGCAAACAGCAAATCCGTGGGTATTTGAACCTGAGTATCCAGGAAAAAGCAGAATATTTGATGGAAGAACGGGGGATCCTTTTGAACAACCTGTTATAATAGGAAAGCCTTATATGTTGAAATTAATTCATCAAGTTGATGATAAAATACATGGACGTGCCAGCGGACAGTATGTTGTTGTTACACAACAACCCATTAAAGGAAGAGCCAATGGAGGGGGACAAAGGGTCGGAGAAATGGAGGTTTGGGCTCTAGAGGGATTTGGTGTTGCTCATATTTTACAGGAGATGCTTACGTATAAATCGGATCATATGAGAACTCGACAGAAATTACTTGGTACTATACTCATCGGAGGAAGAATACCCAATCCTGAGAATGCTCCAGAATCTTTTCGATTGCTCGTTCGAGAACTACGATCTTTGGCTCTGGAATTGAATCATTTCCTTGTATCTGAGAAGACTTTTCAGATTAATAGGAAGGAAGCTGAATCGGAATGAAAATGAATCAGAATTTTTCTTCTATGATCGATCGATATAAACATCAACAACTTCGAATTGGATTAGTTTCTCCTCAACAAATAAGGACTTGGGCCAACAAAATCCTACCTACTGGAGAGATAGTTGGAGAGGTGACAAAACCCGGTACTTTTCATTACAAAACCACTAAACCAGAAAAAGATGGATTATTTTGTGAAAGAATTTTTGGGCCTATAAAAAGCGGATTTTGTGCTTGTGGAAATTCTAAAGTAAAAAATTCTGGAGTAATTGGAGATGAAAAAAAAGACCTGAATTTTTGTGAACAATGTGGCGTCGAATTTGTTAATTCTCGGATACGAAGATATCAAATGGGCTACATAAAACTCGTACGCCCAGTAACCCATGTGTGGTATTTGAAACGTCTTCCTAGTTATATTGCGAATCTTTTAGATAAGCCTCTTAAAGAATTAGAAGGCCTAGTATATTGCGATGTGTGACTTGATCGAAATTCTTATTTTACAGATTCGAAATGAGAAACTGTCATCCCCTTCAAGCCAACCGGGATGCCCTAGACCTGACATGTCGCTTCCGAAAAGTAACATGAAGCTCAGAATTAGTAGTGTATTCAATACTCTCAAATAACAAAGGGAATTGATCTATGGTCTATTTCAAATAGGAATTTCTAATTATACCCCGTAAAACCCCTTTTCTTTCTTTATGTGGAATTAACAAGCTCGTTTATCTTTATAGTTTTAGAAAGATATTATGTTCAAGTAAGCAAATAAAAAATATTTTATGGTTACAGGAGTCTATCCATCGCATATAGACTTTAAAGGACATCGTGGCCTAACCGTCGAGGTGAAGTCGGGACCTAAAAGATCAAATGGAACGGTACATAGACAAGTAAATCCCTGATGAATTCCAAGACACTTCCTTTAATTAAGTATGGGATTCATCATTCGAGGGGACGGAGACTACTCAAGAATTTCGCATTCCATTTATGTCATAATTGAATTCTTTAATTCAACAGCTCTAAATACAAAGAAGACGGTGCAATCAATGAAATTTTGCCTGGTCTTTACTGGGAACTTGAGTAAGGAGTAGATCTTTTTTTTTTTTGGGGGGGGGGGGTTCTATAATTTGAAAGCAAGAACTCCTTTCTTTATCTTTATTTAGTGTACCTACTCGAGCCGGATGAAAAGAAATTTTCATGTCCGGTTTTTGGGGGGGAGATTCAATAGGATCCTATCCCAATTGTTATTTTGCTAGGCCCATAACTAAAAAACCCACTTTCTTACGATTACGAGGTTCATTCGAATTTGAAATCAAATCTTGGACACGCCGCATTACGCCTTTTTTTACTATCAAACTCTTGAATAAATTGGGAAATCGAGAGATTTCTACTGGAGCAGGTACTATCCGAGAACAATTAGCCGATCTAGATTTACGCATTATTGTAGATAATTCGTTGGTAGAATGGAAAGAATTCGGGGAAGAGGGACTTGCAGGGAATGAATGGGAAGATCGAAAAGTTGGAAGAAGAAAGGATTTTTTGTCTAGACGCGTGGAATTAGCTAAGCATTTTATTAGAACAAATATAGAACCGGAGTGGATGGTTTTATGTCTATTACCCGTTCTTCCTCCTGAGTTGAGACCAATCCTTCAGGTAGATGGGAAAAAAGTAATGAGCTCGGATATTAATCAACTCTATAGACGAATTATCTATCGTAACAATATTCTTACTCATCTATTAACAACAAGTAGAACTACGCCGGTAACCTTAGTAATGTGCCAACAAAAATTGTTACAACAAGCCGTGGATACACTTCTTGATAATGGAGTACGCGGGCAACCTACGAGGGACGGTCATAATAAAGTTTATAAGTCCTTTTCAGATATAATTGAAGGTAAAGAGGGAAGATTTCGTGAGACTCTGCTTGGCAAACGAGTCGATTATTCAGGGCGTTCTGTTATTGTCGTGGGTCCTTCACTCTCATTACATCGATGTGGCTTGCCTCGCGAAATAGCAATAGAGCTTTTCCAGCCATTTCTAATTCGCGGTCTAATTAGAAAGCATCTTGCTTTGAACCTAGGAGTTGCCAAGACTCAAATTCAGGAAAAAGAACCAATTCTATGGCAAATACTTCAGGAAGTTATGCAGGGGCATCCTGTATTGCTGAATAGAGCGCCCACTCTGCATAGATTAGGCATACAAGCATTTCAGCCCGTTTTAGTGGAAGGGCGCGCTATTTGTTTACATCCGTTAGTTTGTAAAGGATTCAATGCAGACTTTGACGGGGATCAAATGGCTGTTCATGTGCCTTTATCTTTGGAGGCTCAAGCAGAGGCACGTTTACTTATGTTTTCTCATATGAATCTTTTGTCTCCAACTATTGGGAATCCCATTTCCGTACCAACTCAAGATATGCTTATTGGACTCTATGTCTTAACGAGGGGGAATCGGCGAGGTGTTTGTGTAAATAGATATAATCCGTGTAATCGCAGAAACTATCCAAATGAAAGAATTTCCGTTACTAACTATAAGTATATGAAAGAAAAAGAACCCTTTTTTTCGAATTCCTATGATGCAATTGGGGCTTATCGGCAGAAACGGATCCATTTAGATAGCCCTTTATGGCTTCGGTGGCGCCTAGACCAACGTGTTATTGCTCCAAGAGAAGCTCCTATCGAAGTTCATTATGAATCTTTAGGTACCTATTATGAGATTTATGGACACTATCTAATAGAAAGAAACATAAAAAAAAAAGAACTTTATATATATATTCGAACCACTGTTGGTCATATTTCTCTTTATCGAGAAATCGAAGAAGCCATACAGGGGTTTTGTCAGGTCTGCTCATACGGTGCCTAAGCTAAGTAATTCTAGGATACCGGTGGAAATTCAAGTCTCTGTGGTTTAATTAGCACCATAATTTTCAAAGTTCTATGCGAATTAAGATCGAGAAAAGGCAGTTTTCAAATCACTGACTCAAACCCATTGTCAAATCTTACTCAGATATGGAGGTACTTATGGCAGAACGGGCCAATCTAGCCTTTTACACTAAAGTGATAGACGGAACTGCCATGAAACGACTCATTAGTCGCTTAATAGACCATTTCGGAATGGCATATACATCACACATCCTAGATCAAGTAAAAACTCTGGGTTTTCAACAAGCTACAGCTACATCCATTTCATTAGGAATTGATGATCTTTTAACAATACCTTCGAAGAGATGGCTAGTTCAAGACGCTGAACAACAAAGTGTTATTTTGGAAAAACACCATTATTATGGGAATGTACACGCAGTAGAAAAATTACGTCAATCCATCGAGATATGGTATGCTACAAGTGAATATTTGCGACAAGAAATGAATCTTAATTTTAGGATGACTGACCCCTTTAATCCAGTTCATATAATGTCTTTTTCAGGAGCTAGGGGAAATGCGTCTCAGGTACATCAATTAGTAGGTATGCGAGGATTAATGTCGGATCCCCAAGGACAAATGATTGATTTACCGATTCAAAGCAATTTGCGCGAAGGGCTCTCTTTAACCGAATACATTATTTCTTGTTACGGAGCCCGCAAGGGGGTTGTTGATACTGCTGTGCGAACCTCAGATGCTGGATATCTCACACGCAGACTTGTTGAAGTAGTTCAACACATGGTTGTACGTCGAACCGATTGTGGGACCGCTCGAGGTATTTCTGTGAGTCCTCAAAATGGGATGATGTCGGAAAGGATTTTTATCCAAACATTAATTGGTCGTGTATTAGCGGATGATATATATATGGGTTCGCGATGCATTGCCGCCAGAAATCAAGATATTGGAGTTGGGCTTGTCAACCGATTCATCACCTTTCGAGCACAACCAATATCTATTCGAAGTCCCTTTACTTGTAGGAGTACATCTTGGATCTGTCGATTATGTTATGGCCGGAGTCCTGCGCACGGCGACCTAGTCGAGTTGGGAGACGCTGTAGGGATTATTGCAGGTCAATCTATTGGAGAACCCGGTACGCAATTAACATTAAGAACTTTTCATACCGGCGGAGTATTCACAGGAGGTACTGCAGAACATGTGCGAGCTCCCTCTAATGGAAAAATGAAATTCAATGAGGATTTGATTCATCCAACGCGTACGCGTCACGGGCATCCTGCCTTTCTATGTTCTATAGACTTGTATGTAACTCTTGAGAGTGAAAATATTATACATAATGTAAATATTCCACCAAAAAGTTTTCTTTTAGTCCAAAACGAGCAATATGTAGAATCAGAACAAGTTATTGCTGAGATTCGCGCGGGAACATCTATTTTAAATTTGAAGCAGAAGGTTCGAAAACATATTTATTCTGACTCAGAGGGAGAAATGCACTGGAATACCGATGTGTATCATGCACCCGAATTTACATATGCCAATGTGCATCTCTTACCAAAAACAAGTCATTTATGGATATTATTAGGACAACCATGCAAATTCGGTCTAGTATCCCTTTCGAACCACAAGGATCAAGACCAAATGAACGCCCATTCGCTTTCTGTCAAGCGAAAATCTCTTTCTAACGTCTACGTAACTAATGATCAATCGAGACACGGATTCTTTAGTTCGGATTTTTATGGTCAAAAAGAAGATAGGATTCCCAATTATTCCGGACTTAATCGAATTGTATGTATTGGTCGTTGTAATCTCATATATCCGGCCGTGCTCCACGATAATTATGATTTATTGGCCCAGAGGCGACGAAATAGATTCATTATTCCACTCCAATCGATTCAAGAATCCGAGAACGGACTAATGCCCTCTTCAGGTCTCACAATTGAAATACCTGTCAATAGTATTTTACGTAAAAATGATATTTTTGGTTATTTCGACGATCCTCGATACAGAAGAAAGGGTTCGGGAATTACTAAATATGGGATTATAGAGGCCGATTCCATCCTTAAAAAAGAGAATTTGGCTGAGTATTGGGAGGTCGAGGAATTTAGTGAAAAAACCCAAATGCAAATAGATCAATTCTTTTTCATTCCCGAGGAAGTGCATATCTTATCTGTATCTTCTTCTCTAATGGTACAGAACAATAGTATTATTGGGGTAGATACCCAAATTACTTTAACTACAAGAAGCCAAGTAGCCGGGTTGGTCCAAGTGGAAAGAAAAAAAAACCGAATTGAACTTCAAATATTTTCTGGCGATATCCATTTTCCTGGAGAGACAGATAAGATATCCCGACATAGTGGCGTCTTAATACCACAAGGCCCGGGAAAAAAAAATGCCACGGAATCCATGAAAAATTGGATCTATGTCCAACGAATCACACCTACAAAGAAAAAGTCTTTTGTTTTGGTTCGACCCGTAGTTACGTATGAAATACCGGACGGTAAAAAGTTGGAAACACTCTTCCCCCCGGACCGGTTGCAAGAAAAGGATAATGTGCAACTTCGAATTGTTCATTATATCCTTTATGGAAACGACAAATTAATTCGGGGAATTTCGGACACAAGTATTCAATTAGTTCGGATTTGTTTAGTGTTAAATTGGGACCAAGACAAAAAAATCAATGAGGGGCGTCCTTCCCTTGTTGCAATAAGGGCAAATGGTTTGATTCGATCTTTTCTAAGAATCGACTTTGCGAAATCCCCTATTTTATATACCGGAAAAAGGAATGATACAGCGAGTTCAGGATTGATCTATCAGAATAGATCAGATCGTACCAATATCAATCCGTTTTTTTCCGATTCCGGGGGAAAGATGCAAGAATCCGTTAAGCAAAATCAAGGAACTATTCAGACGTTGTTGAATAAAAATAAGGAATGTCATTCTTTGATAATTTTATCATCAGCCAATTATTCTCAAATAGGTCCATGTAATGATGTCAAATATCACAATGTGATAA